CTTTCTAGTTACTTCGTTCTCTATTTCTATTTGTTTGAAAGTTGAAAGGATCCTGAGGAAAAGTATTTTGTTTCCACCGAGCTAAAATAATATGTCGATGTCTCTAGTAAACTAAAGACACCATTTAATAGCTATGCTATTTTGGTTCCATTTTTTCTTTACAAATAAGAAAATGGAGGATTTAGTTACGATTAAAAATCGACTTTTCTATCTTCATCCATGGATCTTTTACGCATACTCATTCAATTGGAAGTATTGATCCAATTCCAAAATCAAAATTATGTTTCGTAATTTCATAATCCAAATTTTCCATTTTTAAATGACCCTTGGATACAAATCACGAGAATCGATATTTTTCCTCGAATATGTCATTGAAAGGTAAAGGATTCAATCCTTTTTAAGAAATCAAGTTTTTGATCGGAATATGAATCAAACCGAAAGATCCCTTAACTCTTAAGGGGATTCATAGAACGAATCACACTTTTACCACTAAACTATACCCGCTCTAACTATAATAGAATATTATATACAAATGCACTTTTTGTCGAACAGAGGAATTGGGCGTAATAAAGATAGGATCATAAAAGAATCATGAAAATGTGAGTGTCGACGTTTTTCGCGGGGGATTTCAATTTAATAAGATTCCGGAAAGAAAAGGGGGCTCTTTTAAATAACTAAATAACAAGTAACTAAATATAAATAACAAGCTCTATCTTTTCTTTTGCTGGAGGGGTTTTAATAGATATGGCTCGCTAAAACCACTGAAATCATAACAGAAAAATGCATTCATTATTATTTAAGAATCCATAGTTTCATTTTTTATTCCCGTAAAGTCGTCAAGTAACTCAAAAAGGGAGAAGGAATTATAAAATAAGAAATGCAACTTTTATATAATTTATATCAATTTATATAAAAAAAATGGAAATAGCCCCGCGTCTTTTTACTGCTGCTTTAATAGCAAGCATTTTTGTTTTCAAATTTAAATCAGCTAAATTCTTTTAGCTAGGATTCGTTGGAACAAAAAAAGGCCCGGCTAGGTATTGACCGGGCCAGGCTGTGGGAATAAAAGGAACAAAATCAAAGCAACGGGGTCTTCTTTATTTTTCTTTAGATTTTTCTATTGGATCTTTAGAGCCCTTACTTATATCTAAATGAAATTGCTGGTAAAAGTTGTACATATCTATATAATAAAGAAAGAGAAAGAAAGACTTTTTTCAATCCTTACTTCATGTGTAATGTAACATAGTAATTATTACCTTTTTCAATTGGGAGAGATGGCTGAGTGGACTAAAGCGGCGGATTGCTAATCCGTTGTACGAGCTATTCGTACCGAGGGTTCGAATCCCTCTCTTTCCGTTTCCATTGATGATTGATTTATCTTTCAAATTTTGCAAACCCTTTTTTCTTTTTCCTAGTTCAGCATGTGGAATAGATAAAAAAATCCTAAGAAAAAAAATCAAGCTAAGGAAAATGAAAACCCTTTTTATTCTTCACGTCCAGGATTACGTCCTGGATCATTAGATAGAAATCCAAAGATGAACAGAGAAACAAAGAATATCACTACTGTGTAAACGAAAAGTTTAAGAGTAAGCATTACACAATCTCCAAGATCCTTTTTTGGAAAAAAACGAGAAAAGAGAATAGATCCTCCATTTTTTATACTATAATATTCTAAATATTAGAATATTCTAATAGATTCTATCCTATTTTGACACCGAGAAATGAAGTGATTTCTAAAATAGAAAAGGATTTTCTGAAATTCAAAGTCATTTGTAATAAGAGTCGCTCATTACCAAAAATGGATTTCATACCCCAATTAGATATTGGGGGGGACCCTAATAGGGTTAGGGTCTTTTGTTGGAAAAAGGTCAGAATGACGAAATAGGCCGAGCTGGGTTTTGATTTCTCGAGGTTATCCCCGACTTTCCGTGTTTGAATCAAAGGTTCATACTGTATTAGTTGCTCTTCTTAATTGTTAATTGTTAGAGTTTTTTTCTCGAATAAACCATGAATTTTCTAGGATAGTATTAAAGATTTTATCGAAAACTTACAGCAGCTTGCCAAACAAAGGCTAAGAGAAAAAAGAACAAAGGTATAACTGGCATAACATCTACGATAGGATTCAAAAAAGCATAGGCCTCGGGCAATTTGGCGAAGAAAAGACTAGTCGAATAAAGGGTAGAATTAAGACAGATATAGATCAAACTAAAGATATTAAGCATAACAGACATTTTGTTCTTGGAGATAATTGCATTTTGGTTGAGTTATTGATATAAATAAGGAAAAATGAAGTAAGGTAGACAAAAGCCCCTCTTTTTCTTTGAACCCACCCAATCAAAAATCCTCCAATTCTCAAAAGAGAATAGAAGAAATCATACTTTCATACAATATCTTAATTGAATTATATGTAATGATCAATAAATTCACTTGAATTCTATATCTACACGTGTCAAAATCCTAGCAACAATCTAATCTAGTCTAGAAAAATATTTTCTATAGATATTTGGACTGGAATTGACGAACACGCAACACCGATATTAGTCTTTATTAGTGTCGAATAGAAATCTAAATGGGGCGTCGCCAAGTGGTAAGGCAACGGGTTTTGGTCCCGCTATTCGGAGGTTCGAATCCTTCCGTCCCAGAGCGTATCCATTCTATCAGAATAAAGATTCCTTTTTTAAACAACCTTCTGTTTATATAATATTAGTCATAGAATGTGATTCTTTTTTTTTTATTTTGAATGATTCAAAGAAGAATCATATCTTTTTTTTCACAACAAACTGAATGGAATTGAGTGCAAATGACACGCAAATGTAACTGAATCTATTTGTGATCCAGGTAAGATGGTAACATAGATCACAAAACAAAAGTTTGAATTCAAAAGGGGTAGGGCGGGCTTTTCATCATATGCCCATCCCTTCATATTGAAGGAAGTTAGTTACTTAGAAAAACCTTAGGTCCCATCTCTATATTGAATTTTCAATGATTTATTTTGAATCAAAATGCGAAGGGGCCTATTTTTCCTATCTCTTTTTCCCTACCCCTTAAACTTAAATGAGGTATCCCAAATTATGAATCTTAATGTTCTGCGGATCTCTGAATTCTAAATAAGAGTAAGAGGGGGCTCTTGGTACTAACTAATTAAATTCACTCAATGGGATTACATCTCTTAAGGCTGGGTTAGGGTAAAATAAGAAATAGTAGCAAGGATGTAATCTGGACTTGTTTGTCTTTGTCCCTAGACAAGAGATAGTTCATATTCCATAAAAAGGGATCTTTTTGAGATTTATGAATCATCATTTCCATTGAATTCGGGGAGTAGATGGCCGTTAATCAGCAACCAAAGATATTTATGAATTTAAATCTCTGTGTCTGTTCGAATCACATTAACAAAGAATCAAGTTACATATGTAACCAATGTATTTTTTTGAACTTTTTAGGTATTTGGTGTTTGGCTTTAATGAATAATTGTAAATCTAATCTAACAATTGAGACGGGGGGCGACTCATACATTTTATTCACTTGAATGACAAAATTGCAGAAAGATTACTTAACCCCAGGTTAAACAAAATATGAAAATACATATAAATGAGGAAATGCTTAGCTTCTATGTATGTTATGTATTGTTTGATTTCGTTGTATTTCAGTGACAGCAGTCTTTCGATTTTTGTGAAAAAGAATTGTAATTGCTTCAATGTGAAAATGGAAATTTTTAAGATAGAATATCTATAACAGTAACAGTTGTTCAGTCTATCTGATAGATACGAAAACCCTCTTTTTGTCCATTTGATTGATAAAATCAGAATCCAAAGGACCTAACTCTTACCTTACATCAGTCTTTTTTAGCTATATCACAAAAAAAAAGAAATTGAATTTCTTGTTCGATCTAGTTATCTGCTTTAAATTATTGATGAATCCATTCGAAAAGAAAGAGAGATTTCTCTTTGATGATCAAATGTAGTCTTTACTGTCAAACTTTATTCAAATAATGATGTAGAAATAGGAAATAGGAAACTTTTTCAATTAGAAACATTTTTACTGATTCCTTGGGAGTTGAATCTTTGATATTTGAAGAAGTTAGAGTTGGGTCAATGTCAATCTAAATCTAGCCCTAGCCTATCGAGTCACTTGAGGATACAAGATTCAAAAAGAATGCATTTATTCGTATTATTTATATTAGTATTTCTATATTTCTCTTAGATATTTCTGTTAATTTGTTTTTTTAGAAAATCAGATTTTTCAGAAAAATTTGGATCATCTATGTATAGAAGAAAAAAGGATAGATTACTATGTCTATGGACGGCTGAACCAATGACTATTCATGATTCCATAATTGAATCAATTCCATACGGGTTCCAAATTAGAGGAATGTTATGGTAAAACTTCGTTTGAAACGATGTGGTAGAAAGCAACGTGCGACTTGAAGGACGCGATCCGATGTGGATTCTTAGTCTTACATCCACCATTTTATATTTATATAGGAATGAAAGTGCTCTTGGCTCGACATCATTTGTTGCACTATAACCCCTCCTTTTTGTTGGGTTGTAATAAAAATAAACATAGTACATGGTGGAGCTCGAGTAGAAAGTATTAATTCATTTCTCGGGGGCAAGGATCTAGGGTTAATGCCAATCAATAAATTGAAACAACTTCGTAAGTAGATCTTCGATATAGAAATCGAAAGGATCCGATTTCAGCAAGTTTCAATTTAAAAAGAAAATTTGTTGGAATTGAGAAAACTCTTTTGATCCAAAGTGTATCACCCGAGAATCAACCGTTCGTATGATTCTTTGGTAGAAAGAAATCACAAAAGGGGTATGTTGCTACCATTTTGAAAAGATTGAGAAACACCGAAGTAATGTCTAAACCCAATGATTTAAAACAAAGAGAAAGGATCCCGAAACAAGGAAACACCGTTTTAATTGTCTCAATAACTGGATCAAAATAAAGAATCAAAATAGATTTTCAATGAGACAAACAAAAAGGGGGTTAAAGACTACTCAATAAATGAAATTGCCTAAAGATTTTCCTTTGAGCTATTTTTGAGAATTATACAACTTGAGTTATGAGTACAAATGATTTTTTTTTTTAGGAGGGACGAAGAAAAAAACGAGTGAAATTAGAGTCTAATTCATTTTATGGACCCTTTTGCCATTCATTAGAATTCTATATATAGAGAAAACTTCGAATCATTTTTTCTCGAGCCGTACGAGGAGAAAACTTCCTATACGTTTCTAGGGGGGGGTATTGTTTATCTACATCTATCCCAATGAGCCGTCTATCGAATCGTTGCAATTGATGTTCGATGCCGAAGAGAGGGAAGAGCTCTTCGGAAAGTGGGTTTTTATGATCCGATAAAGAATCAAACTTATTTAAACGTTCCTGCTATTCTCTATTTCCTTGAAAAAGGTGCTCAGCCTACAGGAACTGTTGAGGATATTTTAAGGAAGGCGGAGGCTTTTAAGGAACTTCGCCCTAATCAAACGCAATTAAGAAAATAAAAAAAAAAAAAAGGGGGGGTGATTCTTATATAACTTTGTATTGTATAATTTGTTTCTACTTCATTTTACTTATGGATTTCCCCACCTAAACCTTTTTCTATCTATGTAGTGCCAATCCAACACAAGTCCTTACTTTTTTGAATATTATTGAAATTCCATTTTTTTTTTCATTGTATTCTTTTCTCAACATTTATATTGACAACAATGTATCGAACAAATATAATTCATTGTGATAAGCGGATTTTTTTGATTTCCGTCCCATAGGTTTGGTTTTTATCTTACTTCATTCAAATGATGGGTTCGTTGGATTCGCTTTGATACAAGAAGTCTTTTTTGATTGGAAAAAGTGGATAACATAGAGGTGGTCTATCCATTTTGTCATTTACCTATCTTTTTCTTTTTTTTATTGGCGAATTTCCTGTATTTTCATCTGATCTATTGATTTCGATGTTCCGAATCAATTAGAAAATATATGTTTTTTTATAGTTTTTGCTTTCTTAGTGCAATGGTTTGATTGCCTCGTATAATCATTTTGATTCTGATTGTATCTATACTATACGTCCTTTTCTTTTATTCCTATTCGGGTTGCTAACTCAACGGTAGAGTACTCGGCTTTTAAGTGCGACTAGGATCTTTTACACATTGGGATGAAGCGATGGATTCGTCCATACTATCGGTAAAGTTTTGAAGACCGCGACTGATCCGGAAAGGGAATGGATGGAAAAAATAGCATGTCGTATCAACGAAGAGTTCTGAGAATATTTCATTCTTTCCGGATTGGTATAAAACCTTGTTTTAATTATTGAAACGGAGTAAAGTGAATTCAATTTCAAGTTGGGTCAAATGAATAAATGGATAGAGATAGAGCCCTATGGCTTCAATTAATTATAGGGAAAGAAAAGCAACGAGCTTCTGTTCTTGATTTGAATGATTGCCCGATCTAATTAGACGTTAAAAATAGATTAGTGCCTGATACGGGAAGGGCTTCTCCCATGAGTGAATTCTTGATTTTTTAACGAATCCTAACTATTGCCATTCTTTATTATATTATGGAATGGAGATGTGCGTGTAAAAGAAACAGTATATTGATAAAAAATGATCCAAAATCAAAAGAGCGATTGGGTTGAAAAAATTAAGGATTTCTAACCACGTTATCTTATAACGAACATAAATCAATGAAATTAAATAGAAAAAACAGAGGATAGAGAATCTGTTGATAAGTTTACCTATATTCGAGGTATCTATTCGTTTATTATAAGAAAAGAATACCCTGTTTTGACTGTATCGCACTATGCATCATTTGAGAACCCCCCAATCCTCTACTTTTTTTTGTTGAAATCAAATTTCAAATGGAGGAATTCAAAAGAGATTTCGAGCTAGATGGGTCTCAACAACACTACTTCTTATATCCACTTATCTTTCAGGAGTATATTTATGCACTTGCTCATGATCATGGTTTAAATAGAGCACATTTGTTGGAAAATGTAGGGTATGACAATAAATCTAGCTTACTTTTTGTGAAACGTTTAATTACTCGAATGTATCAAAAGAATCATTTGATTTTTTCTGTTAAGGATTCTAACCAAAATGTCTTTTTTGGGCGCAATAAGAATTTGTATTCTCAAATGATATCAGAGGGATTTGCAGTCATTGTAGAAATTCCATTTTCTCTACGCTTTTTATCTTCCCTAGAAAAGAAAGGGAGGGTCAAATCTCATAATTTACGATCAATTCATTCAGTCTTTCCTTTTTTAGAGGACAAATTTTCACATTTAAACTATGTATTAGGTATACTAATACCTTACTCAACCCATTTGGAAATTCTGGTTCAAACTCTTCGCTACTGGGTAAAAGATGCCCCTTCTTTGCATTTATTACGATTCTTTCTCCACGAGTATCCTAATTTCACTAGTCTTATTATTCCAAAGAAAGACGGTTCTTCTTTTTCAAAACGAAATCAAAGATTCTTTTTCTTCCTATATAATTCTCATGTATGTGA